GGGGATGGGAGAACTCACTGGCATGAATGCCCCTGCTTCATCGAGTGGGATACGACCCCCATTTGATCTTAACATGGCTCCGGACCCGGAGCCGGAACCTTCCTCTTCACCCGGCCTCAAAAATAGAATTATCGAGGCGGAGTTAGAAGAGGCCCAGAAAGAACTTCGCTTCTGGGAAGAGAAAGGAAGGCACTATTTTAAGGAGGAGGCCCGCCTCTATCGTGCCGGGCTGGAGGGAGAGAAGATGGAAAAAGAATTCTATTCTCTCGAAAGAAGGGTCGAGAATCTCCGCCTGGAGCATAGGCGGCTGCTTTCACTAATCGCATCGCGTCGGGGCTAGCGCGCTTTTCAAGCGCTTAGCTTCGGGGCGGCAAGGCGTTCCGTTGGAAGCCTAGGCGTACGGTGGAGATTGGTTGAAGATGATGTTACGCGGCGTTCAGAACCAGCCTTGAAGTGAATGAATTAGAAAGAACGAAGGACAATTATGCCATTAGGAAGAAGTCTTCTACAGAGGGAAAGCCTGTTACGAGTAAGTGGAGAGGAAAGCTCTCCAGAGATTCTTATCTCATTCCATTCCAGTGGCTCGACCAGTAACCAATGGCGAAAACTAAAAAATCCATGGTTTCCCGGTAGAACCCCATTTCGCCCAAGTTGTTGCGAAACCGGAAAAAAGAAGCGGTTTTTCGCACAGCTTGCTCATAGTGCAGGTCCCACTTGTATATCGTATTTGGCCGAAGAAGCATCGGACAGGTTGGAGTTCTTACCTTCTTGGGACTCCGTGGACCAAGATCTGCTTTCATTATATGGGCAATACCGATCTACTTTAGTAGATCATATGGATGTAGAAAAAGCTTATGATTTTGATGAAATGGAAACATCTCTTTTCCATTTCTATTTCCCTAGTTCATATCTTTGTTTCGTGTGTTCCCGGGAGTAATTCGATCTCTTCAATCTCGGGATACCACCTAAATAACTGCGGCCAGAGAGTAAAATAGGTCGGGAAGAAAGAGTCTGAGGTTGGGTCGGACGACATACATCTTGGAAGGAAGGTTCATTCTTTAAATCCGATGGTTACTTTTGTTCCACTGCTATCGAAAAGCTTGGACATAGTGCAACAAGAAGAGAATTAGCAGAATAGGATAAAGAATTTTCCTTCAAAAGAAGGGCAGTGTGAAAGGAATAGCGTTGAATCTTGAGAATGAGAATGTACGTAGTAAGTATTACCATTCTCCGGGGCGAAAGTTGTTCTTCTCCTCGGGGCTTTACTTGTATATTTATTACGAAAAGTTGCCGGAAGCGGAAGAGTTTGCCAGGATGGCTTGGTAAGCAAGCAACCAGTTATGTAGGCGCCAACTCCCGGTTCTTTCTCTTCTTTCTTTTTTTTTGTCCTATACGTCTGATCCCCTTTCCGGGGAAGGGGGAACATAGACGGAGGCACATGTAGACAGATACATACTTAGTCAATCTTTTGCCTAAGCGAAGTAGTAGTTGATCCCGTAGAGGCAAGGGTGAATCGAGACCGAAAGCTACTAATAGAATAGCATAATCTGAGCACATAGTCTAAGTAGCAACTGTTAAAGCTCCCTGGTCTCGCAACGGCCGGCTAAAGTTTCCCTGGGCTTGGGCTTGAATGCCGGTGTTTTGCTAGAGAGAGGCCAAAGTAGGGCAGAGCAGGACTTCGTTCACGCCGTGAAAGGCAGGCGTTTTTCATGGCGAGTCACCTGTGGTGGCTTCTGTGAAAAGCAGAAGGGGAGTGGTGAGGCGGGGCTCTTCACTCAATATCTGTAAGAGAGGTTGTATGAGGACTGATCCGCCCCCCGGCAGGCATCCGATTCTGCCCGCGGACTAGGCCTTATAGAATGGATTTAGTGGCTGAACCGCGTTACTCGTGATGGAATAGAGGTAATTCGCCGGGTCTGTCTTTTGCCCTGAGATGTGGGTTCGACTCCCGCTCACGACCATTCTTAAGAGTTTGTGCTCGACTGGCCAATCAAGTAAATCAACCGAAGAACGGGACTCTAGATAGTTCAACCAAATCTATCATTTGTCAGCTATATGAGATAACCTTTTCTCATTTTTAAAGAGCTTGTTAGGGCTAAAAAGAAATTCGTACAAAAATACCCCCGACCAGGCGGCATAATCAAATTCTGATTATAATAGATTTGGAGCAACTCTTCTATCTTATCCTTAATGAGTTCCTTTATAGTGTCAAAACAAAGGTCTCCCAGCCTTTCGGCCATATTCTCTTCATTTAAATTTCGCAGGCGTCCTGCCCTAAATACCAGTAACACTACGAGAGGAATATACCCAACTCCGGCTATTGTAAATATGTCTCTGATCATGTCTGACAAAAAACCAAGAATATGTGGATTCATAGAAAAGATTCTTTCTTTTTTTTTGCTCCGCTTTAGGCTATTTCTTTGTTTAGGTAGCTTAAAGACTCTTCTCTTTAGCAAGACCAACAGTCTTACTTAATGAGGGTAGCTTGGCGGTTAACCAAGAAAAGCATGGGATTTTTACTTGCACTTGGAATGAAAAAGCATTCTTTTCAATCTTGTACTAAGGTACACTGAACACCAACTCAATCTCTACTAAATCCAATGGGATACCGCTGCTACCACTATAGCCCCCGCCCCCTTATGACGTATGCCCCTTCACGGGATGGGAGGTGACCTTCGCTACACTCGCCATTGGGCAACCTCCGGGCAGGTATCGGCTTGTTCTATTCTGATGTCATTTTTTGTTATCTATAATATATCGGAAAAGCAGAAAGTCTCTAAAATGAAAATGCTGTAAATCCTTGCGTCTAGGCTTCCATTCACGGAAAGATTATATTAGTGAATTTTGAATGAAAAAGAATCGTTAAATCTTGATATGACAGAGCTGTTATTAATGTAGTGTTTATTAACTGGGTCTTCAATTAATTTGGATAGACGAACGAGGAATTTCATTATTAGTTGCGGAAAGGTCGAAAGATACTTTATTCGTATGAAAAGATAATTGTCTTTAATGTAATAGACTATCTTCTGATTGTTTCACATAGACAAGCAGGAGACGTAACGTAAGGATTAGCTAAAATGCGAAATTAGGGGTATGTGATAGATAGTGATCTATCTTGACTCTATATTTTGATACTTTTTACTTAATGAAATGAAGGTCAACAAAAAAAAGACTAGGTCTTATTATTACTACATGTTAGTACCATTCCCTTGAAACTTCCAGGGGTGTATCTACATATTTTGCTTGTGCTTAATCTTTTCTGATTATACTAGAAATCATATAAGAAACTTTTATAATTGTGAGTTTATTGGATTGTTTCATCAGGTTAGAATCCCCTTTTGACTCTTCGCCAGGGATTCCACTATTCTTAATGAACATAATAATGATTAGTGAACAATAATTGAATAATTCCTTCATAGAGATAGAGGACATAATTCACATGGATATAGTAAATCTCGCTTGGGCTGCTTTAATGGTAGTCTTTACGTTTTCCCTTTCACTAGTAGTATCGGGTAGAAGTGGACTCTAGAAGTACTACTAATTGAGTTGAAGAATCAAACTCAAACCATATCAATTGTTTTATAGATCGTTCTGCAAAGTCCTTTTCATTTGACTTTTTTCTTTTTTTTTTAAGAAAAGGAATAGCTACTGAATCGTTGTACATTTCAATTTGAATTAGGCATTCCGCGTACAAATACAAGTGATCATTAATTACATATATGTCTGATCATATATGTATTACAAATTACAATAAATAAGGAGGATTTAAAATGCGAGATCTAAAAACATATCTCTCCGTGGCACCGGTAGTAAGTACTTTATGGTTTGGGTCTTTAGCAGGTCTATTGATAGAGATCAATCGTTTATTCCCGTTGATATTCTCCTTTTTTTAATTCTCGTTCTAGTTATTGACATGGGAGGGGGTGAAGACGATTAGAGATATAATCAAATATCAGTGACTAATCCCTCCCCTTCCCTTCTTTGAATTTTCGAATTTCTTAAATTATAATAAGTTCGAAAAGAGAAAGAATAAAAGTGGATTCAACATTTCAACGAAATCTTTCAGAATTTGATTTCGAGTTAGCAACTTCTATTTTCTTTTTCGTTCCTTTCTTCTCTCTTTCTTCTCTTTGGATCGGAAAATGGAATAGTTGGTTAAAAAAGTCACCCTACCTATTTGAGTACTTTTTAAAAAATTTCAGTTTACATTGCAAGATCTGATCTGTCCCAAGATCTTTTGGAAATGATAAAATGCAGCAGCCTTGATGCTAGTCTCCCCATTAACCATGTGGCCGTTATCATCTTTAATGGAACGCAAAGTCTTTAGGGCTCTTCTTTCGGATAAGGCAGCTAGATATCCATCAGGTGTTAGATTCGGCCATGGAGGCTGCAGCTGTCGCTGATCTGAGTAGTGAGAAGCTAAAAGGGGAGATGTGGCAGCAGAGGAAGGTTCATGGAAATGAAGGTTCTGCTAGCAGCTTTATGGAAAAGGATCTGGTTTCTGGTCCTGAATCAAGCCACGTTGAGTATTCTGGGCTGAAGGAAAGGAAAGATGGTGGAGCTCTGGACGATGGTAGCCGTGTGGGTAGGGGTGAACGAGTTGCTTCATTCTCCTCTGTTATTCCTGGTATCAATGGGAAGACTGAGAGTCTGAGGGAAGAGATTGAAGAGTTGAAAGCCCAAATGGGCGTGATTTTAATCCTGGAATAAAGGGAGGGACGGGCCTTCGAGCTGGGGAAGCTTCAAACCCATTTGGCAACCTTATGAATACTGGAGAAGTGAGCAATGGAGCTGTCATCAGTGCCAACACTGTGGGGAATGTGGATGCATCCAAACTCCCAGGTGCCATCAGTCCAACTATTGTCCATGAAGAGAGGAAGGTCAATGGCAAGACAAGTGGCTCTACCGGCGGGAGAGTGGCGGCTGGCATTGTAAGGGGTTCTCCTCCACGGATAAAAGAGAAAGTTCTGGATTGTATGGCAAAACGGAAGAGGCTGGGGGAGGCAATCGCTTTGATTATCAGCTGCTCCCCGCCAATCACTTCAATTATAGCCGATCTTCGCCTACCAACTTGACCGCTTGTTGAGAACCCTTAGACGCCAATACTCTTGTTGGGGGGGGGCATAGGCGGCATAGTTCACCTTAGGAAATTGTTCAGTTAGAAAGTCCAAAACCTAGTCTGACCTAAGTACTCAATCAAGCGGGCTACCCGATCTCATCATTCTTCTTTTCCTTAACCGGTGGCGAATCTAGCTCATTTCTTTTTCTTTTTAGTGTATCTCCGACGCCCGGAATTCAATCAAGTTCAAAAAGATGTGACTTGACTTTAGAAAGATTATGAAAAGAGTGACCCTGAGCATAGGCCGACGCATGCTCATTCTATTTTCCCATAGTGGCATTCTCCTTCCTGATTCCAGAGCAGAGAGAGGAAATCTGTCTCATTCGGGGAGATAGTAAAGCATTTTGATACCGGGCTCAGAGAAGAAAGATGCAAAGGCAGGGATTGAGTGAAGCTCTTCCCCTCTCTCCAACTAGTCGCTTTTTCTACTCTAGTTCTTTATATACTCGCTTCAAGTATTCCGCTCGCTCTAGCTATCGCTTTTTCTTTGAAAAAGCTCTTACGCTACGTAAACTACGCTCTTACGCTTAATCGCTCTTACGTTACTTCGTAACTCGATAGTATTCTCATAAAAAAGCTAAGATAGATCTAATAGTTCGCGGAGAGGAACTGGCCAGGAGAATAAGAAGATTTGAGAAAAAGAATTCTTATCCCAAGTCGAGTGACAGGGCTTGACCTTTACGGATGGCTTAACTGATCTAATTAGAAGTACATCGCTAACAGGTTTGCTTGAAATACGCCTTTCAATCTCTTACCTGTTTTCCTAAGCAAACTCTCATTGGCTGGCCGGAAACTTGCCTAGAAATGCTCCCTCTCCCTCTGGTCGAGCAAGTAAACTCCCTCTCCCTCTCTGATAAGCATGCTTCATAAGGAGGTCCCGGCACGTGAGACCTAGCTCGGGATAGATTATGCATGTAGGGAGGTACAAGGCCCCTTCCCCAGAAATGAATTGGGGAGCCGACTCTAGCTCTGCGATCATACTAGAAAGACGGCTTCTTGGTAATCATCCTAGAAGGCTGCCCCTATTTATTTAGACTGGAATATTGATACTGGAACTGGACCGACAGCCAAAGGAAATTCCCTCTCGATTAAGGTCATTCCCAAGGGCTGCAGGAGAACTCCAACTAAAGATGGGCTTAGAACTTAAACTCACTTTTTGGCAAAGAACAGGTGAAGACCTTAGGACTTTAGGACAGGCGACAGATACGAAGGCTACTAGATGAGGGACTGGTGGGGAACTCCCCATGGCAGGAGGAAAAACTGTTACGGACACTGAAACTCCAGAGTCTTCCATGGCTTATCCAGAAACAGCCTGAAACAGGCTAAAAAGAAAATGGCTTGCTAACAGGATCTGTAACAGGATAGCTTTCAAAAGATTACAAACTTGAAAGAGCTTAACTGTCGCAATTAGCTTCCCTGGCTTGCTTTGCTAGCTTCTACTTTAATGCAGAACTCCCAATAGCAGGAATTACACTCGATGGATTGGTGAAAGAACCTGGCTTTCTAGCTTGACCTTTACTCTTCACACGAAAGCTTTCAAATTCCCTTGTTTAGAGGGACGAAGTGACTCGAACAAAGCAAAGCGAAGAGGTTCTTTAGCGTAGGCTAGTCAGTTTACTTGGAGTAGCTTTCCCGCTGCCCTTCCAGTTGAAGTCATAAGGTAAGCAAGCCTCTCTAGTGAGAGTTCTTACATTGAGAGAAAACTGACTCCTATGATAGTGCTAGGTCCTTCTATTCCTAATCCCTCTCATGTCGATCCATTGTCTAAGGGTTAGAGGGTAGTAAGGGTCTAACCTTGTAAGGCAGGATAAAGAGGAAGCCCTATTCTGTACTATGTCTTAAGTGAGCAAGCCTATGAGAAAGCCGATTTTGGATAAAGTGAGTTTGAAAGAAGGAGGCACCGAAGGTGATAGGGCAAATTCCTGATCACTGGAACTATTCCTCTTTTCTAAAGGAGTTGATAGGGCTCGCGCTTCAAATCCCTCTCTTTATTGGTCGAGAAAATCCCTTTTTTGTGTTTTTGCCGCCCTTACCGATAGCTAGAAAATAGATTACGAGGATCGGATCTAGAGTGCCTAAAGCTATTGATAGCGGATATCGGGACTCTTAGAAGTTTCATTTCTTTCGCGAACAAAAAGGGCTTTCATAAGGGTTTTCCAGTCTCTGGGTAAGAAGTTTTCCACCTAGAGCCCGTAATAGTGGGATTTCTCCTATTGCCATTGTATCACTCCTGGGAGAAAGCTAAGGATCTTTGGGAAGCAAGCCCAATTGGAGTGCTTAATAAGGTCTTCACCTGGAGTTCCCCTTTGGTAAGCCCTGTAAATGTAGGGCCAGTTTCCTGTAAGGCAATGGAAGATCTAGTACCTGTTGCAGAAAAAGACTTCTTCCTGCCATCCAACTGCAGCTAAGCCCATTAAGTTCCAGTCTTCTTTTGGTCGGGAGTCCTAAGCCCTGGGAGCAGTCTCAGGGTAAGCCCCATAAGTTGCAGCAAACAAGTCAAATGGCAAAGCAGGAAAGACGGCAAGCGGGTGTCTAAGAGTCAAAGTACTAGGGCTTGAAGTTCATAATAGTCTTACCGTGTCTAAGAGTCCCCCCAATAATACCAACCGGGTGGATATTTACAAATGAAATTGCTTACCCGATTGTCCAATTTATCGACTCCTGCTACCTTTGCTAGTGAATCCCCTGCAGTTGCAGCTCTTCTTTTATCCGGTCTTGGTTTAGGAAGGGCATCTTCTTTCAGAAAGCACTCCGAGTGAAGAAGAAGAAGCTCATGGCACTGTCGGCATGTCGGAATAACCACTCTTTTTTCTTTCGACTTTTTTTGATTACCCAGCTCGAAAGGAAGCTACTCTCTCTCGGGTGCGAACGAATAGGAAGAGAATTCATCACAAATTGACTAAGAGGCCGCATAACCGGTGCTGTCGGAATTCCTAGTCAAGGGCCCTGCCGTATTCAAGAACCAGAAAAGATCCGATCTACAAATATCCAATTCCAACTATGCTGTAATAGAGGATGGAGAAAAGCGGACTTCCTTCTCAATGCCCGGGCATTCATCCAATGCTTACTTTTAGGCATAGCATTAGCCTATTTCCGCGAGTCAGACAGCCTGATCCGTGCGCTGATCCTTCTATAGTAGGAAGACAAGATCGCAAGGGAATCACTAGTTCCATGCCTTCTACTTAGGCAACCCGAATCCGCGTATATCTACTCTAGCAAGAGAGCAAACTACCAACGAATCCTTCCACTTCTGTAACAGAGGCTAAAAGGTGCGAACGAAGAAAGCTTGTTTGTTTAAAGGCTTCGCACCTACTTGTTGCGTCTCCCGTCATAAGACAGCCGGCCGATACGAGGGATTGACTTAGGCGCAATAGCCTGTTTGAATAGAATCGTAAACGAAACCGCTCTATCGCTACACCCGATCTGTTTACTTATACTTAGCTAATGCTACCTTTGTCAAACAGGAAACTTCCGATCTACTTCTGCGGTTGCTCGCTTCCAAAGCCCTAAGCAAGAGGTCCCATACTGTCCTGTCCTGAACTAGAACAGCTAACTCGGATTCCGGGGACACTTCTGACTTGTTAGCTGCAGGTACGAACGTTGAGAGTTTTATAGGTCCCATCCGGTCTACAAAAAGAGAACTCGAACGCGAACTCGGCTTGACTTTTTAGCTATAGGGACAGTTTCACCGACCTAAGAGCCAATAAACTACGGTAGTCAGAAACTTCCCGTTGATTGAATGTCTATTTCATATTCCTGTCATGCAGGTAATAGATCCAGAACAGTCGTAAGGCATCCCAATAAAAGTTCAGTCGTTACGCCGACAAGTAAGGAAGGAAATAGTCAAAACGCTATGCCCCAATGTTAGGACTTTAGTAGCAGCATTTCTTGATTGAATTCTTCTTGCAACTAATTCCTCAATACCCGGTCATGCTCTTACTACAAGGAAGTTAGGGCAGCGGGCAGGCAGGAAGTTCGGTCAATCAGTCGGTCAGTCGCTCAATCCACCCGAGGCAAGGGATCAGAGGGAAGGGCCGGATAGTTATTGGCTAAACCCAATTTCAATAAAGGGGGTAAAGGGATGAGATTGGGGCTCAGACTATGTATCCCAGGAATGCCAGATCCGGATAAAGAGGGCTTGATGAATAGGTGCCCTATCTTGAGCTTGAAGAAGAAGAAGGAATGACCAGGGTAGAAAAAGGGAGAGCTAGCACTTTCATTTTCAAGCCGACGCCTGGAACTGATGAAGTAAAGTATTTCACCTTCTGAATCTCGGTTAATTTAATCTCTCGAAAGAGGGAAAGAAAGCCCTTTGTCCCCCGGATAAGACAGGGAAAAGTGGAAGAAGATCTAATACATTCTCGTCTGTCCTAGCTTATCTATCCTCGAAACCAGAAAAGAAAAGGCAAAAGAAAGAAGAAAGAAAACTCGACAAGAAGCGAAGAAAGTTCACAAGAGAGAACAGAAAGAATGGTTGGGGGTGCTCTTTATACTAAGAAAGCAGCTTTTTATGCCCAAAAGAAGGACGCCGGTAATGGTGATGGCGGTGAACACGAAAAGCAGGAGTGGCCGAAAGCGAAAGAGAAGCGAAGCTGAAAGCAGAAGAGAAGAAGAATATTATGCCCACTTTCTTTTAGTAGTAAGGGAACTCCCCTTTCGATTTGAACTGAATTCCAGGGTTTCTTTTCCCACTGAGCTACTCTAGTTGAACTTTATTTCCCTACTGAACTTGCTATCTATATCTATATTAGGCTCGTGAGCAACTTTCTTATTTCATACTACCTGCGAGAAAGCGCTTTGCTACTGGTGAGCTACCTATAAACTTTCTCCATCTTGGTCGAGAAGTCAACTAACTTATAGTGCTTTCCACACCCCGCCCCGTAGAGGGAAATTTACCTGTGAATGCGGTGCGGGCCTCCCTTTCACTCGAAACAAGAGTTCCGTGCCAAGCATAAAGATTGAATCAATAGGACCGTATTCTAATCCTAGAAATGCCATAACTCTCTTTCGTCTCGACTTTCTTTCTCAAACCACCGGACAGGGGTGCGGAAATAGCTTCAATTAATGGTAGAGCGGAAATAGCTTCTGATTGGATTTCGCCTGAAACGAATCCCTCGCTTTGATAAGAAAGATCCGAGTAAACAACCTTTGAGCTGAGGTAATATGAAATATTTAGGGTTAGCTTTGCGTTCCTTGAGTATGTTTCTGTCCTAAACTAAGAAAGAGTATAGTGCTCGTTTTGATAAGAGTATTCCATACTATCTGCTGGAAAGTTTACAACGTCCCCCCTATTCAACTACGGGAATTTCTTCTGGTTCGCTACTATCTGAAAACGGCCTACAGCTCACGACTGACCTTGAACTGGCGCTTTCTATTTGAACGGAATTCCACAATTGCATTACCTTCGGCTGCACTTCCTTATCTGTATTCCTGGGCGGGCGTAGAAACCCCTGCTTGAACATGAGCTACGGACCCCCCCACGGCCATCTCAGCTTCCCCGCGAGACTCTGTTTCTCCTGAAGTGAAGGTTTCAGGTTCGTTCCTCTTAGCCTACGGATTGCAATCGTTGAGATGTCATTGTTGAGATCAGAAGCGGGCTTGAACTGCTTTATTCGGTCTTCAGCTGGCCTACGATTGGAGGCTGCTGAAAGAGAAGAAAAGGAAAGGTGGTGCTAAAAAGGGACTGCTACCAATCTTAAACAAAGGGCTAAAAAGAAATTCACTGATTTCACAGCTATATGAAATGAACTTTTTCACTTTGCATCTCCGTCGTATGAAGGGAAATCCCAATCACAGATTTTTCATCTATATGCGCATGCAAAATAAAACTTTAGATCGTAGGCTTATGAAGGGAAATTGATGTTTAATGAAAAATCCCAGGTTTATAGAATCTGGCAGAACAGCTGGGAATAGACTTCCTAGCCCGGGGAAGGTAAAGAAAGCAGTATCGAAGCCGGCCACTGACTTAGAGAACGGGTCTCCCCCTTTTCGAGTGAAGAAAGGAGTCGGTGCACTTCGGCATAAGCCTTACTATTCATCTAACTCTGTAAGCAGTCCTCCTCAGGGAAAAGAACAGTCCACGCATGAGCAAGTATTAAACTCTAACGGAACCCGGGGTTAGTAAAGATAGTTTACCTCCCCTGCCCACGAAGTACGAAGTGAGGGAGGTGTGCTTTCGTGCTTTGAACTAACCTTTACGCACTGAAAGCTCACGAAGGGACTACTTCCTTTCGATTTGAGGACTTTGATTGAATGAGATTCTAGATATCAAAACAGGAAGTTGCTATTTGAACTCGAAGCAACTGACCTTAATTCCCCCCTGGTCTCTATCCTTAAGGAAGTCATGCTTTTGCCCTTTTGAGTGAGTCCTTTGGAGAACGGACTGTTACTAATCCGATGGAAAGAATCCTTGATCTCATCCAGGGAACGGAAACACAAGCTGTTGGTGGCTAAAAAGCACCCGGCTTGAAGCATCTTGGTGGTCTGGCTCATGGTAGGTTTTTTTGTTTTACATGCGGCCTATCGAATCGAAGCGAACTTAGGCCTTTTTGGTCCTATCGAATCTTCCTTTTTCTGTATAAGAAGAGGTAAGGGCACGTAGCGTTTCACTCTTAACTTCTTCTATTAGATAGGGGATGTTACCCAGACTTAGACCCTAAGTCATTCTTAGCGAAGCGACCAATCATAAGAATGAGATACGGGCCTCCCGTCTTTTTCAGTCTCCCTCCTTTCCCTTCATTCTAAGTAAGTAGCGGTCCAAGTCTCCTTCCCGACCGATCGAGGGGGGTAACAAGGCGATCTCCGATCCCAAAGAAGTAGTGTTTCATCTGCCCGATCCCTTACAAATTATTCTTAGCTCTGAAGCATTCCCTCCGAAATCAGTCCATTCAAGAATAATAACAGGTTAAGGCCCCGTTCCACTAGATGAGAGGAAAGAATCTTTCGCTTATGTGACTATAGGTCTTTTCCCTGGAGGCAATAATGGCTAGGAACAAAAGCTAGGAGTTAGCAGATTTAGATAAAGCTTGCTCGTGGCTTTACCTGCTCTTATCCATTGACGGGACTTCTTCAGCTAATGACTTAGGGAACCTGAAGGGCAAGGGGAGCTTTAGCTTCAAAGGACGACTAGATTATCTCCTATCATCTTTCGCTTCTATGCCTACAGGGCTTATCCCTGGATGGAATAATGTCTAGGACCTATTGTATTGGGTACAAGAGTTACCAGATGAATCGAAAGCTCGAAAGAGCAAAAAACTTATTTAGAGAAAGAATGATTAAATTCTTTACTTAGCCTGAAGGGCAATAAACGAGAGACTGAAAAGGAAGGTACCTCGAAACAAAAAGAAGGAACTCTAGCATCGGTCTATCGCTATACTACGAGGGTTGTTCTACCGATCGGCCCAGATGCTGACTACCTTAGCGTACGTCGCTCGGGGCCTACAAACCTCTCGTTAGCTCCATCCCTTCTTAAGCCTGTAACATATTTAGGTCAGCGGAGAAAGCGTGTCCCTCATCTGATGATGCAGGGGACCCGTCGACTTTCTCCCTCATTGGCCCGGGACGCTCGTAAGGTGCTTATTACAGGGGTACGGATACAACCGCACCTAAACTACGCTTTTTTTATAAAGCCATAGGCAAGTTTAAATCAATATTCAATCTAGAAGAGAACCAGCCTTAGTAAACTTACAGGAAAGAAAGGAACCTAATAAACTCAATCATACAAGGAATTAAGAGCTTACTTGCTTCTACATCCACTGGAACGGTACTGAAGCCGGAAGGCTAAGGACCGAGAATAAGAAACAACCTAATAAATAAAAAAAGGGAGTAGAACTTGCTTTTGCACCTACAGCTTTTATCCATTGAAGGAATAGAGTTGAACAACTCCTTACTTAGACTGAAGGGAAAGAAAGGGAAACTTTGAACAACACTGACACAGGGAACTCCTCTTCAGGAATTGCTTCGGTACGGGAATCGGGACGTAAGGAAGGGACCGACAACTATACAATACGAATAAAAATAAATAAATAAAAGGGACTTCAGTCGATAACAGACCATAGGGAAGTAGAGCGTATAAAAAACCATACCAATGGCACATATTCCAGATTTTCAACCTCATTGGCCCCGTTTTCCACATCCATATGCTTGAAACTTGGAAATAACTCTTTGATGGAGTCAGTAGGTAAATGCACATCCAGTCATACAACATAGAAACAGTAATTCATGTTCTTGTGGAATTACTTTGGTTATTAGTTAGGGATACAAATACAAATTAAAATAAGCCAGGTAAACAAGAATAGAAGTTACCATCCAGCATCTACGTTGAGGCCTCGTTTGAACTCCCAATTACGGGTGATACGTCGGAAAGAAGACAGAACGAACTGGATCGGAGAAAGAAAATCGAAATCGTCAAATTATGCACTAACTTGATGGAATGCATATATGAGGAACCATGACATTTCTGGGTTGTCACGGAAGAAGTTGAAACCTCTAATTCGCAAGGAATTCTATCCCATTGGGTTTGAGGAGGACTCGTAGATTCGATGGCAGTGCGCCAGGGAAAGGGCCAAGCTGTACAAGAATACCCCCATTAAAGTACCAAACAAAGGGTTCCACAAGCAAGCTATTACTATTATTCTGGGGATCTCCATTGAGGAGCATCAAACCCTAATGAAAGATCTCTCCCCATTAGCAACAGGTAATCATTTTCAAGCCACAAGAAGGGATCTCCTACTGAACGATAGGAAAGTGAGTTCTTCCAGTTGGCATTCATTAGTCCGGTTGGGTAGGAGCGAGCACCTGATTGATCGCCCAACAAAATAGTTGTTTAGCGAATGACTCAACCTATGCATCCGGTATTTACACACTCTACTTCGAGGTGTGAATCACTTAAACTATTTATTCCCCACTACCCCTGTATTAATGAAAGAATAGAATTTTTGACTTTGACCTTGCGAGCACCCACTCAAAATAGGGAGGGCGAACTCTTATCTCCCCGATCTCCAGGACCGCAAAAGAGATGGAATTTTCCGTCTTCTTAGCCGACGTAAGACCTTCATCCGGCAGCAAAAAGCTGTCCCTTGGAGCAGCTCAAACTTATTCGGGGTATGAAGAAGCGGGAGTGCACCACATGGAGGAGAACCCTACTCGCCTTTGTATGCCAAGTCACTGGACCGGCGAAACGGATTCTCCCGAGGTTGAGCTTTCAAAGCGGGATCGTTCCAACGCGCCCACGCCTTACTGCTTATTCAGGGGCGGGCGAAAGCGCCTATGGGACCATTCGACATTCATAGCCTTTCAATCCTATTGCAAGACTGGAATATGAAACGAAAGTCATCCTGAAATATGCTAGGAGCTTCTTCCCCACATATTCTAACCGGGCATTTTACTATTTGGTCGAGCGGAAAGCCGATTCGTTGGGCGGAATAAGCAGAGGAAAGAAAGAGAACACTTACTTACTCTTACTGCTGATTTCATTCAAAAGCAAAGGAAGAAAGCTACTAGACCAAAGCAAACAGCAAGCTGAAAAACGCTAGCTTTAACTTGAAATTGCGAAAAGAAAGAACAACTATGTAAGTAAACCTTAGCTAGTCCGTAGGTCCGTTAAGGAAATGGAACGAAGCGACTTTACTAAACAAGCGAGAAAAGCCCTATATATTCTATTAGTAAAGCGCTAACGAGCAGAAATCCGGCCCTTCGAGTGCAACCGAACTTGGTGATATAGTGAAGGGAAATTCCGGGAGCAACCCTAGTGGTGACATGAGGAGAATCATTTTTGAACTTCTTGCTTTTTCCTAACAGTTTAGTGGACCCTTCCCGTTGGCTCCCTGAAGGAGATGCGGGATTTAGTCGAGTGGCTTCCTGATTGCAATTCCCTTTTATATGCACTGCTCGTTCTGGATGAAGATAAATCTTTCTAGGTTTCTTCCCCACTGGAGAGGTATTGACTGTATTCCGAGATGTCGGAATGGTACCTGTGAGTACTGACTGTTGTAGCATTGGAGTAATGAACTGAGTTCCTGGGGTGCCCTGTGCTGCTACTAAAGTGTTCATAAGGAGCATCATTTCCTTCATCTGTACTTTTATCTGCTCTATGTTTCCGGCCACTGGGTTTGTTTACTAGAGCTTCTTCTGCTGGCTTTCCTCCTGTTGAGGCTATCATAGCAACCTCTGGTAAATCCTCCCCTTCTTTGATCTTGAGCCGAACTCGGGTTCCTGGCGGTGTGATGAGCTGAGAAGGATCTAATATTCTGCCTTTGCTACTGATCTTGTTGCTGGAGAGTCCGATGTCATTGCTATTCCCATTTGGTTTGCTTCCTTGGTCAGTCTCGAAATTCAGGAGCTCTTGATCGAGGAGGTCCTGGACCTTATGCCTCAATCTGAAGCATCTGTCAGTCCAGTGTCCTGGGCTTCCCATGTTATAATCACAGCGGGCATTGGGATCAAATCCTTTTGGAGGGGGATCAGTTACAGGTTTTGGAGGAACCGTAGTGACCAGGTTTGTTGCAATGAGTTGAGGAAGTAACTGGGATAATGGCATCGGCACAGGGTCAAATCTCCTCTTCCCCTTCTGTTCAATCCCCGTGGTGAACACTAGAAGAGTCAGCAATCGGGTCTTTCGTAGAAACCCCTGCCTGAATGAACACTGCTATCTCGCCTTCTGATCTTTCTTAAGAGATTTTCCTAATTTCTTTCCTACTTCTGTCTATTCGCTTCTACCGGGAGGATTTCCCTGATTGGCTCTCTTGCCTGGAATGACTTCCCTCAGTCCCGTCCCTACTTCTTCTCATGCCACTAATGGATTTCCACTTCTGAACTCCCACGTATTCAATCGATTCTGTTTCATGGCTCGCAGGTCGGAGAGAGTCCACTTCTTCCATTGATTGGGACTTGACTACTTCAGGTGGATCCGATCCTCTTCTTTCGGGTGGATCCCTTTCTATTGATTGCAGCTCGTGAGCAAACTACCTATCTATATTACCATTCTAACCTGTCTTTGCTGAACCGTTGTAATATTCCATATTACCCTAGCTCACAGCTTATCCTTCTTAATTACATCATCCCTAACTCACAGGTTATCCTTCTATGATACATTGGATTTATTGGATTCGAAGTTCGGTTCGACTGAGCGAGCTGTCTTTTCACTTGGGCTGAGAAGAAAAAGAAAGCTTAATAGAGATTCTCCTCTTCGGATGGAGTAAGAGGCTCCTACTACAATATTACATATTGCCTACTTTACGGGTTACGGGTGAGCTACGAGCAGGCTTGATACCACTCCTTCGGACCCTTCGGACTCCAGCGCTTAGAAGAATCCTTATTAAACTCTTATTACATAGATCCTTCCCTGGAGCAACAAGCTAATTCCCTTACTAAAGAAAGAACTGAGACTTAAAAATAATATTATACCAACGCTTCCCTTTTTCTTTGTAAGTAAACTTCCATCTTCTAAAGGGAGAGTAAACTCACCTTAGCAGTTTGATTATCCATTTTATTCCCCTGAGATTGAAGTTGCTACTGTACCTGTCTTTGAAGAATGCTGCGAACCCGGCCTAAACGCTTCCTGAGACTCAACCCTACTTCGTCTTCGCCCTCCAGCCTTTCCAGTAGTGGATTCAGCTCATATTATAAATTCTTACTTCACGAGAGAGATACTCACTATTGAAGGGTATACCCACGGGAGAGATACCGAAACTAGAAGCTTTGTTGCACCGCGCTCATTGACTTTCTATCAGAGGGGTTGACGTTCAGTGCCGTAGGTCAGAAAAGGAATGAGAGATGAGAAGGTGGGTTGCGTATATAAGCCCCATTTGACGGTCTTTCTTTGGTCGAGTAGTCAACTACCTCTTTGCCCAAGGATTGCGAATATGCTTGACTGAGATTCCAAGCGGCCTAAAAGACTGCTTCTTGAGCACATGAATATTCAATTGCTCCCGAGCCTTCGAGAAAGCCCATCCTCTTTCAATGCCATCTGACCCATCTGTTCAACCCCCACTTCCGGATATTCTAATTCTGTATTTCCGCCTGGCCTATCCCATTCCCTTCTGAAATAGATCTTTAGTCCCTTGCAAGCTTTGAATCAATCTAACTATCCTCGGGCAACCTTTGAGTAGACCACAGGCGGGTACTGTCGGATAGAAGCCAGCTAGAACACAATCTTTCTCCTGTCGGATAGAAGCTTTTCAAAGGATTCAGGCACGACTCCAATGCTTATGGAACGAACTACGACTTGCATTGATCCTTTCTTATGAAATGGAAGATCAGGGCTTATTCTCTCCTTGCTGTAGAAATGGAGATTTTCTTTCTCGTACTCGCTTTCCGAAACCGTACTTGAGACTCTTTCTCGCCCCGCCTAACATCTCTCATTCCTTTTCACACCCCTTTAGCGGCTTCACCTTTCTAATTACGTATTTTATTAGAAATGTGTCTTCTTTCTTGCTCTTCGCCGCCTACATCGACGGAACTTCTGAACTAAAGTCCAGATCTGCTTTGTCGCGTTCCTCCCCTTCTCCTTCGCTGACTAGACTTGTGCCCACTCCACTGTCGATGAAGAATGCTTTTCGGGCGTAGAAGCTTTCCTTAACTAAAGCATTCCCTTTCCCGCTTGACTGGAGCATTTAATTTCTTTACTTGACCGGACCAATTCATATATAATTTATATTGAGAAGGATTCGCAATTGCATCACCCATTGTCTAATTAGTTTCGTAGCTTATTGGATTGGATCAAATTCATTAAGTTACACGGAATATGGCAGCCGTAGATAAGCAAGCTGGGGTTGACCACATCTGTCGAAGTAAAGAAGACAGTCAATCCCAATCGATGAGAACGAAGTATTTGATTCTTCGACAAGACGGGGGATCTAGTAGCTGCTTAATCTATGTCAGTAGGTCTCGATACCTTATTTTCAGGTAAAGCCCATCGGCTTAGGAGGACTCTCAATGGAAAGGGGGCCGCTTCCCGCTAGAAAGAAAGCTCGTTCTCGTGCTGCCCTTCTCATCCGTACCATCATCTCTCCTCACCTCAAACTCGGATGTCTTCGAAAGTGCACTGAACATTGCCTCTACCCCAGAGAAGATAGAGTGACCTTCCAGTAAGCTCTCGTTCGCTAGTCCACCGCGCCCCTACTATCTATCTATTAAGGGTGTCACCCAGAAAAGCTTTTACCGGGGTCAGAGTCCACTCTATCATAGGCCTTAGCCATATCAAATGTGCTCGGACTTGTTTAGTCATAAGTCAGTATAATAGGCCGTTGCGGGAAGAGGTGTTGAGACGTTTTATTTTTCCTAAGCAAAGATCGATGCTCCTGCAATCACAAGCAAGTCACTCTCTCGACAAAACAGAAAGCCAAAGCTGCAAGCCGGGAATGATTGACTTAATAAATACAAACTAAAACGTAGCTAGCATCGCTTGGCTCTGACTGAGTGGAAATACGAGGAAGCAGGCAAGCAAGTAGCCCTGTCCTAGAAAACTACGTCGAGGGAAAGATTAAGAGAAAATGAAAGTTAAGAGATAGATAGGCAACTGGAATTACGCACATACCTTTACTACAGCAAGCTCTATAATTCTAATTCCCTTTCTCCTTGGATGAACTGCATTGCTCATATTGACCCGGGTGTAGGTACAGCTAGTCTCTCCACCGAAAGAGTCGCCACTAATCTATTACCTTAGCAAGAAAGAACAAAGAAAGGAATGGAAACACATGCACTTTGACTTTCAAGAAGAAAGACAGAACCAATCTTTCTTGTAGTGCTGAGACTCTTGAGTAGATAGGTGCTCTACTCTATGCCAGCCCCAGTCAAATGAACCCAGTAAGTAATAGAAGTCAGTCATCAATAAGAGTCTTGTATTGAGGTATAAATTGTAAGAGAAAAGATGAAGGAATGAACCTGGGTGAGACAAGGCCAAGATGTGAATAAGAGATGAGCCAATTAAGCAAGCTCATTATGAAGAAAGCTCTACATCGGAAATGATAATAATGTTAAGATGGATGAGTGGAGTGACTAGGAGAGAGAAGGGCTCTCATTAGTGCCCTTACTTTAGATAAATGGAATTAAACATATAAAGTAGTATATCCAGAGCCATACAGAATAGTCAAAAGGAAAGGGTCTACCCGAACTTTCATACTATGCAATTAGCTACTTTTGCTATTGTGGAGGATAGAAACTGACTGACAATGTGATCATGATACGCTGTAGGTGGAAGTCAGAGCAAATTCCGCCCCTAAGCCATTGATCGCATAATACATCAAGAGCTAAACTTGATGCAAGACTGAAGGAGGTACTAAACTTAATTAACATGCCTAAATGGGAGGGCTAGCCTTATGAAATTCCTTGATCAAGAAGAAGGGGAAGGAACACGGGCATATTCACGTCTGGAGATGCGAATCCAGCAAGAAAACTACTGCTGCAATCAAAGGGCTGCCATTAATTAGTCTAACGCACAACGGCTTTACTCAATCCATTGCTTGTTCGTTAGTCCTTATGCACAAATGCGCACAGGAAGGAAATGAAGCTACATCCTAATAGCAGGAAAGAGATTCTATTACCAGTAATTGTCTAGCTACACGTACACGGTCTTCCATCTGCGCCTTCGCTTCGCTTGATGGATTTATGAGTCTTTACGAACTAACTCACCGAGGGATTGAACTTCCATCGTAGTAACCGTAGTTGGGCTCCGAAAGAAGGTTCTGAAAGAATTGTAGGTGAACATCAATAGGGAAAGCAAGAAGCCTGAGAGAGCTTCCAGGCGGAAGTACCTAAGGGCAATCACTCAGAGAACAAATCACACTATTAAAAGCACTAACAGCAGCAGCGGAAAGTTGCCTTGGTTGAGGCACTCTCAGATGGGCTTCTCCCCGGAAGAAAGAAGGGGGTGAGGAAAACAATAGCCTCAAAGAAGGGCATCCCATTGACTCCTTTAGGATAATTGGTTGCAGATGTTGAGACACCAGGTTCAAAGATGGAGGCTAAGACTTCTCACTCTTTATCCTCATTGGACTGAAGGAATACGCTGCTAAGGATGTCTGTCAAAAGAGTCCTCGCTACTCTTTGATCTATCTCCTCAGCTCTTCGATAGAAGCAATATTGGATTACAGGAACTACAGCCAACTAGTAGACGTTACGCTCCTCCCTCTTGCCAGGAGGCACTTCGATGCACTCTCCTTCAGGTAGGATTATTTTATAAACATTGAGGAGGTAAGAGCCCTATCAACCATACATTTCGCATACTAGTGAAAACTAGAAGCTTAAACTCCTTACTCAACTACAAATACAGTAAGGAAAGGGGGGCAACGATCGATCTTGTTTGACTGAGGTGCTCACTGGGTCTTTCAGATTGGTAGCTTCTTTCCCGTCTTGGTCCGTGTCGAAGAGAAATATGGAACCCATCAATGCCCGACCCTAGACTTGAATGAAGCAGCCCGGCTTGGAGCCCTATTTTGGTTATGGGTATCGTGTAGATCCAGCCAAATCCCATATTAGAGACATTGGGGCACCTGCACCTTTATATTAACAAAAAAGATAGGGACCGACCCTTCTCTTCTATCTATACGTGGGATACATTCCCTCTTATCCGGTTAGGGCTTCTTCCCAAGAAATGAACAAGCATCGAAGGCCATTAAAAGCCATGGTACTGAGACCCACCGCTCACCCAACTCACAGTGCGTGGTCGAATTCCTAGGGCGGGCCACACCACACTATAGAATGAAGAATGAAAATTGCTAGCCTTTATTATTTCACATTCCACGGGATTCTCCTTCTGCATTTTTTCCGAGGCTTCTTTCTCTAAGAGCGCATGCCGAATGGGCCCAATTATGCACCTGGCTGCCTTATTGCAAAACCCATCAATCCCCGGAGGTTGGTATACGAAATACAAAGAAAGGCGGAATTTGCAGCATTCAAGTTATTGAAGAAAGTCTTTCCTATAAGAAAGAGGGGGCATTCCGTATTAATTAGATAGAATGAGGGAAGCCTACTTTGATCTTGTTCTAAAGTGCGCCCATTAGTACTACTATAAGAGCCAGGCCAAACAACAGGCTTCTTATATAAATAGAAAGCCCTTTCCCTATCTGCCTTATTTATCCGCACCTATCTACTCTTTTCTTTGGAATGGAAGGTTCGGCTATTCAAATCGTAAGCATAGATTTGGAAATAGATAAGTGGAAGGGTTATTTTGTTCTATAAACCTCGCAGAAGCGGGAGAGCGATCAACCAATTGTTGGGTTCCTGTGCCCTAGTTTATTCATGTGGTTGGGTTAGGCGTATCCGAAACGTAGGTATTACTCTCTTTCTTAACCTGGCCTTACCTTTCGGAAATGTAGACGGGTAAAGCGGATGGAAAGTCTCTCATAGCTACATAGAGATCGAGCTTGGAGGCCAGTCTAGCAGGTGATTTGATCGGGCGCCCACGGAGGCTGCGAAGGGGAATCGGTTCTACTTGAAACGGGGACGATCATCCCAATGGTCACTCATATGGTACTATATGTAGGAGATATTCTGAAAGATCTCATAAGGAGAAGGGAACGACCCCCTTCGATCCTGCCTGCAAAATTGGGGAAGATAGATAAAGGGGAGCTGGCTTGACCAATAGGTACTTCTTCGCTCTAATCTAAATGGAGATAGGGCTTGATGAATCGAGGAGATGGAAACTTCCAAGCAACTTTATGGCGATTTGCAAAGATCGACTCCTACTGTGCCCAACAGCGCTTAAAAACAAGCAAACATTTAACATCTTTTTCAGAGAGGGTGACCGGTTTAATCCCTTCATCGGGAATATATATGAGCTCTCCGATTAGCAGACTCTGAAGAATGAGAAGGAACCACGGCTGCTGCTTCTTTAAATAAAAAAGTTTTGGATCATCAATATCGTTCTTGATGCTAAAATCTCCCTCTATAGGTGTCGAGGGGCTTTACGGCTTCTTCATTCCTAGCCGAACGTTTAGTATAGTATTTGACCCAGCCTAGTTCTGGAATCGGAATGTTTTATAGATATGCTTTCAAAAAAGCAAGGAGTTCACAAGCTATTGATCTACTATATAAGCAGAAAGGGGTGATTAAAAAGCAGCTCGAGACCTCATGGACATAGAGCCTTCCTCTCCCGTTGCTGTTCGGGCTCGGCCGTTAAAGGACGTACCCAAATAGAGCCGTTTAGGCGATGGAATCCTTTATCATGTTTGCCTATCTGACATGACTAACGTTGGTTTTTCTTTCTCAAATAGGGCCACTGGATGCGTTTGGGGATAGGAGGAGATTGACCACTAGGGGGTTCACATGACATGATCTGGAACGGGTGACTCCACTAGCAAGGGAACGGCGGATTCATAATCCACTCTCGCTAATTAGACAAACGGGAATCGAACCCAATTACGAGAGCCTACTATCTCTGTCCTCAACAGTCGCTTCTTTTCTTGCTATCCTTGAGTAAAGGGATAATTATGCTTATACTTTCTTTGGTCTTGAACTCGCTCCCCGCTTGAGAATGAATGTTGGAAACTCTTCGATGACATGTTCCTTTGAGTGCACGATTCCTTAGCTGTGCCTGTTTGGTACCGAGCTCTTTGATGGCCTTTCTTTATCCGTTCACGCTAAAAGGTAGTGAGTGGAGTCAGGCACAAAGCGATCCTCAGCAGCCGAAAGAAGCCTTGTTCGATCTCCTGTTGAAGTGGTGACTCACCTGCAACATAAGTTTTGCAAACCTAGGTTAATTCAACCTTCCACTGGACGAAGGCAAAAAAAAAGAGATAGAATACGACGGTTTTTCAGGCGTATAGAGAATGACACGATCATCTAGCCTTGGCCCTCTCATCATCTGATTCCCGAAAGGCAGAACTGAAGAACGTTTGGGACTGGGCACGACCCCTCTTCTTTCTTTAGACTCTCGTTTTTTGTTTTCTGGATGTGGATTGAGCATTTTGTTGAGTATTGTTTTTGCGCTTGTTAACCTTCTTCTTTTTGACCGGACAACTGGATGCGCGAATCTTGCTCTACCACCCCTTTCTTTAAAAAGAAAGAACTCTAGTGAATGACTAAGAGGAAGTGCCTCTGTGGTTGTCAACGAGAAGTAGCTCGGAGGGTACGATCAGGGGAATATTATCTTTCCTAATGTCTAATGAAGTCCCGCTGTGAGTGTGATTCAAAGAGATGGCAGTGCTCTCTCAATCGTCCGAGGAAGATTAAAAAACCGAGTAACGAGTTCGCGCTTCTGTCAACGAGAAGTAGCTCGTAGAGAGGGGTATTTCTATAGATCCTTATGTCTTATGAAGTTCTCTCTCCCGTAGTTAGTGTGAGAAGGCTTCAGTCTAGCTTCTAGGTGGTAGAGCCATCAAGGAGCTTCCCTGTGCTTCGTAAATCAATAGGATCCTCCTCGTGGGATAGCCTTCAATCAAACAAGTTAAATCCTATCCCTTACCTTAGTGAGACAGAGAGAGCTTATTCTTAGAATCTGGGGTGGTCGTAGATCAGAAGAGATGGCTAAAGGAAGCTAATTCATGCTAGTACGGATTCTTAAGTAAGCAATATAATAAACACAATAATGCCTAAGCAATGGAGTTGTAATTCTTAAGTATGCTCTTTCAAGCGAGTTGTCAGGTAAGTCAGGTAAGAAGTCAGGCTAGCTCATTCCAAGCAAGAGAGGCAGGCAAGAAAGGAAGCATAGCATGCAAGGCACTTCTCGCTCTTTAATAATGCTAGTGGTTCTGCTCCGGTAGGCAAGATATAAGAAAAGCTAACAATGAAAGCTCTAAGCAAGGCAAGGAAGCTTCTCTACTAAGCACTTCACTCTAGTTGTTATGATTATGCTAATGAAAGCAAGGTAGCTTAGCTTGCTTACTCTCCCTGACCTCTTGCTGGAAGCATCGGAATCAAAAGATTGAGAAGGAGGTGGAGTATGCAAGCAACCTTTGCTTTGGATCCGGAGATTGAGATGATGCCTAATGGCTCTAGTCAGCTGCTTCTTACCCTCCAGTTCCCCACCCCCCGAGTCCTTTTGATGGATGCTTTGTAGCTTACCTTCGAAAGATGTTCTATTGGGTCACCTCCTTCCATTGGGAGAGAGATCAGGAGAGCTGGGTTTGGTAGTTCCCGTTAGCTGGCAAGGATACGAATACAGGTAAAGTAATTGGTTTATTGGACTTTGAATGCTGCCTGGCAGCGGAGCGGCTGGAAGAGAAAGAAAAGGAGGTGGAGCTGGGCCAGCAGAGGCACTTGAGAATGAGATGTTTGGTTCTTATCCGGGGTCATTGGATAGGGTGAAAGGCTAGCTTCTGAATCACAGGTTCCTGGTTCAGATGCCGCAAATCCGGTGTGTTGTCTCCTTGAACAGAGAGTAAGAAAGCAGAAATTCCTTCCTCCCTCATTCACGGACACTAAGCAGGGGCGGGCTTTCAAAGTAGTAGCGCTAGCGGCGCAGAAGGAGCTTGACACCATTGAATCAAGTTTGAAAGACTACGTATGAAAGAAGAATCCCCAGAGGGAGTGAACGGAGCTGCGCGAAGTGAGAACTAGAGCTTTAGGTTAACGTCACAGAGCCGGTAGGAACGGCACGTGCTGTATGAAACAATATGGCTCACTTAGGCCCGACGCCAGGACGCTTGTACTAGGATAGCCTATAAGACTTGTGGAGATAATATTAATATAAACCATGGGCCCGGCTAACAAAGGTACTAGAACCTTCTAGCTGATGGTAAAATCTTGGTCTCTGCCTATCGCCGGGACGTGTGATGCGGAGGCTTCCGTCCCCAAGGACGGACTGGGAAGTTATTCCCCTTCAACTTGACCAGCTTAATCACCTAAAGCCTATGAATGAATCTCAACCGTATCCACGTCACATTCAAGGTCGATTAATTGGCTTATTTGAATGCTGAAAAACCGCCTTTTCGATGCTTTTAGTATGGTGACACTAAACTGAAGCGTTCATAAAACGAATAATTGATCCAGCGTAGATTTGAGTTTCAGCGTAAGCCCTAGTTACTAACTTTCCTCCCTTTCCTTACCTAGGGCAGGCTTTCCATCTTAATACTAGAAAGAGACTTTCAGCTTTCACTCTTAATGAATGCAGTAACGGGTGGTTTCCTAAGGGTTTTCCTTACCCTGCTATCGATTCAATTCGTGCCAGCTACGCTTCCTCTTCTAGAACAGTGACAGCCTAGTCTGATTCCCCCTTCCGAAAGTGCCACACATGCCTACTTACTTAGGTCAATCAGTTCCTTCCGTCGCCTTCCCCAGTAGCCCCTTTTGCCCTGTCCTCTTCTATTCCTATTCAACTTGGAATTTATTAAAGTAAGACACTAAAGCATTCAAGCAGGTAAGACAGTGACGAACTCGTCCATTAACTATGCCAGTTGCTTTCAAACAGAGGGCATATTAGAGTAGAGCACCCGCTCATTCTCTTCCTTAGCACAAGCACTAAGCGATAATAATTGTTTTATTTACTTATTTTTGAGAACAACTAAGCGATAATAATTCCTTTATTTACTTATTAAAGTAGTTACCGGAATGCTCATTTTTTGTCCATAAGTTCTCCTCGCCGTAATTCTCTCTGGAAGTCGCCCCTACAACCCCTTGACTCCTGCGGGCTACGTTCGAACTAAACGAGAGTAAGTAACCCCGAGAGAACGGACTGACTACTAGGAGGGGGAAGGACCTGCGCCTAGCTAACGGAGTTCACGAGGAACCGACTTCAGTTAGTGAAGCGAGGCCTCAAACATCAAACCATATCTTACTGAATAATCTGACTGAACCGAGTGAGGTATAGACAGATTATATTATATCACAGCTTGTGTTGTGGCGAGACGAAGGCTTGCTTACCGGACAAGAAGGATTAGACTTTAGACCCACTAATGGACTATAGCGAACGGAGAGAAACAAACCTAAGTCACTACTGTATTGCGAACCATAAGGAACAAACGCACTACCAGTGACTGGCTAAAAGATAGAACACTCTTTCCTATTCCTACTCCAGGCAAGTAGTACGGATACGGACTATAACTCCAGCCTACTGCTCCATACAGAGTACGGATTCAGGGATTTCAAACACTCTAATGGACTATAACGAGCTGAGTAGTGTAGTACTAAAGCCCTGAGTGACTCTTGGCTGCCCTCAGTGATAGACGCAATTACTTTGATTACTCTATTCCTACGAAACGCGCCAATAAAGAGTGGGGGAAGGGACGGATTTGAGACTACCGATGTCTGACGTGCTGATACATAGAGCAGCCGGGTAGTGGATTTTTTAGAAAGAGTGTTTCCTCCTTTTATTAGAGTATAGGTGTTTCCCTCTTCTCTTCTCCGTGTGTATTGAATGATGGAATCAACTACGAGACCGATTGGATAGTGGATTCCGGTTGCTCACATCACTGGTGATATGAGTAAGTTCCTAAGGCTACAAAAGTACAAAGGTAACGATGCAGTTGTCACGGCGGACAACACTGTACATCCAGTGGAGCATGTGGGTGACCTGCCCATTTCGCCCATGAAAGGAGGATCCAAAGTCTTGGAGAACGTTTACCACGTTCCGGGAATGAAGAAAAACTTGGTATCGGTTCCTCAGATTACAGCAGCTGGGCACTATGTGCTTTTCGGTCCAGAGGATGTCAAAGTATTGGCGAACGCAGATGTTCGTGGAGACATCCTAATGGAAGGCAGAAAGGTGAAGAAGCAAGAATGAATCTATTAATCTATTAAAGCTGTCTTTGATTGATCTTCGAAGCTCTCCTAAGGAACTACTACTCAAATGAAAGAAAGAGTCCCACCTACGAGTTTTTGCCTTACTCAGCGGAACCAGGACTACCCCTTTCATGCAGAATCTGTGAATGCGCTTACCTTGACTAACCTACCCGCCTAGATAAAGGAAGGATACCGAATGCTTATCTTCATAAACATCATAGAAGAAGTCTAACTAGAGTCATTATTAGGAGGAACCTTATTGGATTGATAATGAAAACCAGACTAGAGACGAGGAACTTGCACCGAAGAACAACAATACGGTCTACCGGACTGAGACCGACAGACTGCTATCAAGCGGGAGAGAAGGTTGCTCCAGATGAGAGTTGGTCGTGTATATTGCTTTCTCGCCTAACTACAGGTAAGATTCACTACCTCTTCTATCAATATAGCTAGTATAAAGCCTATTCCTTTCCGAAACTGTACGGTACGATTACGATGGTGGATTACTTATTCCGATCTACATCTCCTCGTGCTCGCCTCTGCCTTGCCTGCGGATGATGCCTTTCACCACTTCTTCCTACTCATATTCAATATTCTTTTTTGGCTCGAACTTTATTTTGAGCCGAGACTGTCTTTGTTGAGCTCTACGCCTTTGCCTTTGCCCACGAATTGCGCCGGGGATAAAAGAACATAATTACATTATCCCTTCGACGACTGAGCCGGGGCTTGCCCCTTTCATTTCACATGGAATTGATCGCCTATTTAAAGTAATATTCCATATTACCCTCGCTGACAACGTACCTATCTTAGAAATTCCTCCTATATTTACTGGATCTTGGGTAACTTAGACTGAGATTGGAACTTGATTTGATCATTCGCTCCTCATTCTTAACGAGATGAGCTCATTCATTCCTTGCGCTTAGTTACCTTCATTCATTCCTCCACGGAGAGAGGCTCTATGAAAGAAGAGAATACGGAGCAACCTTCGCCTGAGACGGGGCTTCCTTAGAGTGGACAGAGACTGTGATCCTAGCTTTCTGACTGGGCAAGCAGCTCCTACCGAATTTGCTCCTAGACTGCTTTCAAGGTTCACGTTCACTACGGACAGCAGGGACGGAAACTCCTACTGGCGTTCCTCGTTACTTGACTGACCCACAATCCATTAAATAAGTTCAGTTCAACCTGAGATTCCATTTCTACAGAACGGAGAAAGGGGAGAGCGGGGAAGTTGTTGAGTAAGTCAGTTCAGTGTTCAAGCGGATTGGCAGTCAAGTAAGGATAAGATCTATCTCAAGTAGGAAAGGAGTGAAAGTCAAGGCCCTGGAATTCAGTTCCGTAGGGAAATCAAGATAGGTGGTTTGCTCACCCGTAAAAACGAGGCGCTAAGAAAGAAGAAGTTAAGTCTACGCTAGGAACGAGTTCCGGGCTAAGGACGAAGCAAGTGCTTTAACCCTCCTATTGATTCTTTCTGGTAAATCCCTCTTCGCCTCGAGTCTGGTAGTACTAAAAAAGGTTTGCTGCTCTTCTTCTTTCTGAAAGATAGCTATTCTTCGCCTCTCGAAAGAGGCTACGTACCTGTTAAACGATAAGCGCTACGCTTTTCCCTAGGGCTTTTACTTCTTGTCTACAGCAGTTCAAGTACGAGAAAATGAATTCCTCTAGCTAAGTTCCCTGTCGAGAGGGAAGAAAGGAGAATTTACTTCGGGGCTTAAGGTAGTCCAGTCACCCTCAGGTCATAATAGAGTCTAGTATGACATCGGTAGGAAGATAATGCAGCTAAGCCGAGACTTGCTTCTGAGGCATTTCAGACTTTACTTGCTGTTGCCGATATGATCTTTTCTCTTGTTTCAGAAGTGGAGTTTGCTGCTATCGTAGATAAGAGTGACGGAATTGATAGAGCGAAATCCACCCGGAAAGAAGAACTGCAGCTCGATTTGAGATGAAATCTGGCAATAGCTCTAGGGCTGGTTCTGCACCAGATAAGAGAGTTGGGATTGAGCTTTTACTAAAGGACCTATTATTGTTATTGTCAATTCCCAGTCTTAAGACGATTATCCCGGATTCACCGACATTAGCTTCCGAACAAGCTCATGCCATCTCGTGAGTAATAGAAATCCTTTTCCTTCGTTGTTGCATCGGAATGCTAGTGCAATAAAATAAGACTTTATGAAGGCTGTGAGGGAGCTGCTTTGAGAGAAATTATGCCTATTTAATTCATTTTCTTCGATAGCATCCGATTACTGAACACCTTCAAAATCCGACGGCACACTGAAACAACTCAAGCGAAAGAAGCCCGCATACCCACTCTTCTCTCTCCCCCGCTTGGGGGCCTCGTTGTCGCCTTTGGCTTCAACTACTTTTGCTTCAGGGAACAGATAGCTTGCTGCCCAAGCTTACCTCCCAAAAAACAAGCCATATAGAGTGAGTGGAAAAGGTAAGAAAAGTCTTGGCTACGGAGGGAAGTAAGCAAGAAGTTCTGGTTGCGGGCTAACGTAACGGCTTTCAATCGTGTAGTTCAGTCTGGGCGTAAGGCCTATCTATAGTCCGGTCGGAAAGGCATCAGTTGTTGGGCTAGTAAGGCTCTTTCTTTCGCGGGCAGGTTACAGTTAGTTAACTCTATCCTTTTCGCCATCCTGGTCTTCTCTTTTATTCCTTCCTCAAGGAGTAATCCAGCGGGTTTAGCATATTCTCCATGCCTTTCTCTAGAAGTGATCTTGACCATAGAAGGGCCAAGGTTGCTTGGGCTACGGTCTGTCTTTCTAGATTGCCTAGGAATCTCCAAAATGGAATCTTTGAATCATGCAGCTTTGCTCAAGCACATATGGCACCTCCGCTCAGATGGGGATCATGGTCTCCCCTCCGGATCTTTGTTGTCCTCCTCAACCAACATATTGATATACTAAGGACTGGCGAATTCACACTTCTTCAAGTTCAGCCCCGTGCTTCAAGGCAGGCATCCGAAACAGATCTGGGACTTTGCACATGCTCTTACCATGTCCCACTGAAAACCGGGATGTTGAGGATACCAATACAGAGTGAGAACAGTATGGTAACCTACATAACTCATCAGCCTCATGGATGGACACGATCCCTTACCCTGTGCTATAAGTCGCGCCTTAGCCTATCTTGAGAAGGAAGAAATAGTTAGGTTGGACGGCCGAGGTACCTTACTTCCCAACTGAAGGAGATGTCTAAATGTCATTAGATACGGAATTGGAAGATAGAAAGGATGGTTCGGTCCCCCCATAAAAATCGCCTTAGCATTTAGCATCTCTATCTTCATTCCTTCCCATAGGCATTAGCCCCTTCCCATAGGCATTAGCCTCAGAATCTCCATCTGATCTGAATCCCATTCACATCGTGTGAAGCCAAATCTGAAGTTTGATTCAGAGCTAGTTTCAAACTATAGGGTAGGGGCTCTTCCCGCGCTATTGCGTACGTACTTAGCTTAGCTAGTTTAGGGCTTCTATCGCGCTATTATAGCTAATTTTAGGCTAAAAACACGGGGTTTTAAAGCTAGAGACGTTCAATTCATGCTTTTTTATGATAGCTATTTAATCTTGTTAGTTAATCCATGCCCCCCGTCACAAAGTTGCTAATGGCTTTCGGTACGCCGTGCGCACGAAAGGATCTCAACTGGTGTAGGGTTCTCGTCCCACAGACCCCATTTCGGTGCCATTGCAGTGGGCTCACTGGGCCCTCCAGTTTTTCCGATCGCTCTTCTTGCGCGCGAAGTACAGCAAGCTATAGCCACTTTGCTTCCAAGCGCGGATCGCTAATCAAGTTGAGAGATCGGTCCTGACGTCGAACAGGTTGCCTCCCTAGGCGCGTCGGTGCGCGCGAAGGTTTTGTGGGCCCTTGATCCGATCCCTCTCTTGACTCGCAAGACGCGCTTTACTCACCATAGAATATAGAATAGATCGAGGAAGCAACCATTGCCTGCTTGTCAGGCCAGATTCCATCCGATCTTGTTTGACTGCTTATATACATAATTAGTTAACCCTTCCAAATAGCCCAGAAAATGACAGCCATCAAAAGGCCTAAGCACATATAGCCTCGGCCTGTCCAAATGATGTTCAGCGGTCTCTACCCAAGTAGCTGTGGCCCATGATCCAAAGGACCCGCAACCAGTCAATCATGCTATCCTTACCTTCCAACCAATCGGCCAATCACGCTATCCTTACCTTTCAACCAACCCCTTCGATTCCGCTTCTGCAGCAGTATATAATCTCGGTCCCTTACCTTGATGCCTACAGCTCAATTTGTTTTCCAGTGATGGCAAGAATCCGCGAAATACTTCTTTTTATTTTTCTTCTTCTTGTGTTGTTTCTGAATGGCATCATAGCTACACGAGGGAAAGCGATGCTGCCCACTCTGCCGCAAAAGGGGGCCGCTTTCTTCCCCCCAAAAATGCCAGTTCCACCATCAGGGCCCAGCAAGCAGCATAATTGTGTTCCGAGGCTGCGTTTCATTCCAGCAACAGTAGTATATGGTTCAAAACGCCTTGTTCCATCCGGCGCGAATCCCCTCCATCACTAGTATAGTGGAGGTGTTATTTGTATTGCAATAATGAATAAATGTACGAACACAAATAATGAGCAGACCAGCCCACTTTTATATGTGGGTTCATTTCATAATGTATTTTTGTTTTGAATAAAGAAGCGCGCTCCTGTTAGTGTAACGTAGGTGTCTTTCTCGGTTGATGGATGGGATAAATGCCTATATCGCTTTGTAATGTTATTGTCATGTTGATGCTATATTAAAGAATATAATCTAAAAAAGTTGCTCAAGACTTAGTCCCATTCTTTATAATTGTCTTTCTCGTACTGTGTAAACGAACTTCAAGTCTTAATTGTGTACTCAACAGGAAGCGTCACAGCCTAGGTTTGGGCCACCCCCGATGTCGATCTGCAGTAATAGTTTTCGAAAGTAGTTTTCCGAGGTAGGTTCTATTTTAACCTAGAGCGATTTGCCTGCTTCTTTCTAGGCTATAGTTTACCTGTATCATGCAAATGTCCAACACTTAGGTGCTTTCTAAGATCATCCTATATGAAAGATGTATGACATGTGTGGATAATGAATGACTTGCATGGTATGCAATCTGAACGTCCACAGAGTACAAAAGGTAAGACCTAATAAGAGAAATGAGCTTAGCACAACACGATATGGGATAGAAACCTAATCCTAAAAGGAGAAAACCCATCACTGAACAATCATAGGAATAGAAGAAATAGGTTCAGACCAAGTGACAGAACTCTCTATGAGTTGGGCTACATAAAAGATCCTATTCTAAAATGGATGTAGCTTAACTAAAGCCCAATGCCAAGCAAAGCCCTAGACTACAAGTGAAGAAATTGGGTTCAACTAAGCCCTTAACCCAACATGAGGTGGAGCCTTAACCCGACACAAGATGGGACCCTATTAGGATAGTGGGCTTAGTCAGCCCAACATAGGTTGTCAACCAAAAAGGAGAAGTTCCCGCGATTTAAGGTTTATGGATATCCTACCCTAAGACGAGAGGATTGGGCTTAGAATAAGACCCATCGGTGGATAAGATCACATCCTCATGACAAGAGGTGTACACGTTAGGCCTCACTCAAGGTAATAGGCCAAACCTAACGAGTCCAAACAAATTGGATCTTATTGTATGACAAAACCACAGATTGGGCTTAATTCAAGGCCCAGAAAAGATGGGATGGGTTGAATCCATAAACCGCTCCGTGGGGT